CGTAAGAACTCAACAGGACCCCCTCTTTCTTTGACGAGAGGGGGTCCTGTTGAGTTCTTAATAATCATAATATTCTTTATTCGTATAAATGACAAAATGGAGAACTTTTTCCGATGTTTCAAAAAACTTCATTTCATTTTTTTCTGATGATGTTTTTGAAAAATGAACTTCATTAATTCATTCAAAACATCTCTTCCTCGATAATATCTGTCGATACTTTCAAAGTGAAAATAAAGAAAACGAAAGTCAAAGGTAAAAGAAAGAAGGAATCACTTGATTTCCTTTTTCTGGGCGGCACAATATACAATATAAATATAATTAATTATATTGTAATTATATATATATTTTTTGTAAATTATATATATATCTTTTGTAATTATATTTATATATATATCTTTTGTAATTATATATATATTATATATTTTTATTTTATATATATTTTTATATATTTTTTTGATTTTTCTATATATTTTTTCTATCGATCAGATATCATGCGAACCGAATCCTTTCTAGACTAAAAGAATCTTACTCTAAATTTGAGTATCTAATATTTTTCAAGGTTGAATTTTTTTATAAACAAGTTAATTGAAGAAGTTCTATTTGCTCAATAAAATTCCCTCTCTTTTTTGTTTGTCCACTACTCTACTACTTCTTAAATCTTATATGCAATAAATAAATAAGATCTTATATGTCATAAGGGTTCTAATAAAAACTCGGAAAAAATCTAAACTAAGAAAAGAATAGGATTCTTTGACGAACGGGATCAATAGGCATTATTATATTAATATTTCGGAGAATATTTCGACACAAACAAGAAGGACTCTAGGAAGACAAATAATCCCCCCTAGAATCCCGTTTTTCCAATTTCTATTTATACTTTGCTTAATATTCTCAGCTTATTTATCTTATGTTTAGTATCTAGTCGAATTTTCTTATATTAAAATAGAAAAACTATTAAACTATTAATTGAATATATTTATATTCTATGACATTGAAATCCGAAAACAGTGACATAATTATAGCGCTCCAATTTATTGGGGTTGAAAAAAAAAAAAAGAAACAAAGAATAGGTAAAGTCAAATAGTCTTCTTCACAATATACATACTATGACTGACTAGTACTGCGGTGAATTCTCTAAATATGGTAGAAAAAGAATAGAAAGAAGAAAAGGGCTTTTCAGAATTTTTTGATTATACAGAATTACAGAATTATCAACAAAAATTTAGTTATTTTTACGAACTTAATATGTTGATCAATCCGCGGACCTAGAAATTCATTTCAGACAATTGAACCTTCTCAAACTGTTTCTTTTTAAGAACCAAAAATATTTGTGCCAAAATAACAGATGCCAAGAAGAACAAGAGACCTTGGACACGTAACGGATCTTGAAGTACTATTTCCACATCCCCCTGACCAAATCCGCCCACATTGGGATTACTCGTTAATGGTTGATCAAGTTTGATAGATTCACCCTCTGAAACAAGAAGTTCTGGTCCTGGAGGTATAATATCAATCACTTCGCGGCCATCCGATGCATCTACTATAGTTATTTCATATCCCCCCTTTTCTTTTCGTATGATTTTGTTTACTATACCTGCTGCTGTAGCATTATAAACATTATTATTACTCTTGCTCCCGTCGGGATAAATCTGCCCCCTTCCCCTGTTCCCGCCTACGTATATGGGATATTTTAAGAAGTGAACATCTCTCTTAGTAGCGGGATCGGGGGAAAGAATAGGAAAGGTGATTTCATTATATTTCTGACCAGGAACAGGGCCTACCACAAGAATATTTTTTTTAGTGGGACGATAGCTTTGAAAAGACAGATTACCTATCTTTTCTTTAATCTCAGGCGAGATACGATCGGGGGGAGCCAATTCAAACCCCTCTGGTAAAATAAGAACAGCCCCCACATTCAAAGCCCCCTTTTTACCATTAGCAAGAACTTGTTTCACTTGCGTATCATAAGGAATTCGAACAACTGCTTCAAATACAGTATCAGGAAGTACCGCTTGTGGAACCTCGATATCCACGGGCTTATTAGCTAAATGGCAATTGGCACATACAATACGGCCAGTTGCTTCTCGCGGATTTTCATAACCCTGCTGTGCAAAAATGGGATATGCATTTGAAATGGGTGCTCGAGTTATTATATATATCATGAGCGATACGGAAATGGATCGAGTAATCTCTTCCTTTATCCAAGAAAAGGCATTTCTAGTTTGCATGGTCCAATCATTGATCCTGAAAAGTTCTACAATAAAATTAGGTCGGTCACTAGTATAGTTCCCTATCCATGATTCTGCTATGTACTGAAATAATTTTACTGGAATATAGGAGGAATCCCCTGGATGGGTAGAAAGAAAAAGAAAAGAATAAGTCAATTTTTGAATGTTTGGTTTTTGTACAAAATAACAAACTTTATAATTGGATCAGTGGATCATTTTTTCAGTCATTCATTGAATGATAAATCACTACAAGTGACGGAGATACACGATTTAAATAACGGAAAATCCAATATTTGAAAATTGTATCTAGAATGACTGGAAAAGTGGAAACAAGACCGGATATAATTTGATCATTATGAGCAAATCCAAAATCTTTATAGACAGAACCAATCATTAGTTCCCAACCATGGGTAGAATGGAATCCTATACATAAATCAGTTAATAAAAGAATAGAAAAAGCTTTTATTGTGTCGCTTAAGTTATATAGGAATTCTTGAACCCAAGAGTTAAGAATAATAAGTTCTTGATTACCTAGAATAGAATAACCACTTAAAATAACGAAACAGATTATATTTGTCGAGAAGTGCAAAATCGTATGGATACGATCTTCGTTGTGCGTCTTGATCAATTGGATCGTTTCTTTGTAGATTCCGATACGAAGGTTTTGTAGACGTGTTTCCGGGTATTCCTTTATCATTTCATCCAAGAGTAAGAGTTCCTCTAATTCTATGAATTTTTTTAGAATACTCTTTTCTTGAATATCATTCAAGAAAATTTCGGATTGTCTAGTATTCGACCAATTAGTAACCCCAGCTTCCATATTTTTCTTAAATGAGAAAGAGATCCACCAGGGCAAAAAGACTATAGATGTAAGATATAGAAGGGGAATGAATGCTTTCTTTTTTGCCATTTTTCGTCTTTAATGAACTCAGCTTCACCTCATTCGTGAACTCTATATGATAAGAATATCTCTATCAAGCATAAGTTCTATTACAAGTCATAGAGCCTATAAATCTATTCTCACGTTTTTTTTATTTGCAATTCGGGAGTTAGTTCTTGAATTTAGAAAGAATACACAAATAGAATAAGAAAAAAAAAAAAAGAGTCTACTTCCAATTCGAATGAAGAAAAAAAATATTGTTTCCAAAGATATCAATTGCTAAAATTCGAAGCAATTGCCCCTTTCGATGAATGCATGAAAGAGCACTTCAAGTAATGAATATTAGTCGGATTTCGAAACGAAAGAACACCCTTAAAAAAAAATTCAAGAATTTTTTCCGTTTTTTTTTTTAAGAAAGCATTCATTTTTCAGTTCATTTTTTTTTTCAAAATACTTCAATTGGTACACGCAAGAAATAGGCCAATTCCGCCGCTTTTTGTTCAATTTCTCGTGGAGTCAAATTCTCGTCAGTACGAGTCAAGGGAATGACCCCCTGTCCTCTGATTTCCATATAAAGGACACGACGAGTATAAATACCCTCTTTAACTTCTATTCTGATGGACTGAATGTCTTTCATAAGGAATCGGAAAAAGATACGACGATTTTTTCCAGGAAATCCCCAACGAAAAATACACACTATTCCCTCTTTTCTATCGAATCGATCATAACCACTACCTACATTCCACGAAATTGTACACCACAAATAGGAGCTAATAAAGAGACCAGCGATTCCATAGAAAGACATCACGATCCCTTGTGGAAAAAAAAGAATTTGCTGAGACGGAAATAAAGATAGCAAATTCCTACCAAGATAACTCGAAGTTCCAACCAATAAGAACCCTAATGAACCTAAAAAAAGGATAAGGGCCCAGCAGAAATTACTTGTTTTTCGAGACCCCGTTATAAGTTCTATCCATATACGTTCTGATCGCCAACCCATATTAGATCCAGTTGTATTTTATTGGAATTGGGAAAATAACCCAACCAAATGAATTTGACTTTACTTTTCCTTGTTTCCGAAGTAACTCTCATCAACTAGCACTATTCTGATGTAAACCTTTAGGAGTAATTCATCGAATTGCTTCTAGATCTAAAAAAATAGATGAGATTTGTCCCTACTGCCGCCCGTATCTAAAAAATCTTGTTTTTTTGAACATGAAGAAATAAAGAAGCCATTGCAATTGCCGGAAATACTAGGCCCACTAAGGGCACAAAAATAGAGGGTAAGTTGCTGAAAGTTGTCATAGAATGGGTACCTCGATTTAATATTTGTACCTGTTATTTTTTTATTGTTCTATTAATATTTAAGATTTTTTCCTGTTATTGTTATAATTCTAAAGATCTTTTATAATCACTAGAATTCATATATACTTATACTAAGTCTATTTTCATATAGAATTATATATAGAATTCTACTAAGTATATCTAAGTGTTTAGAATTCTAATACTAATTAGAATTCTAAACTAATAGAATTAGAATATATATAATTAATAATCAAAATCTATTTAATAATCAAAATATATTAATAATCAAAATATATATATATATATAAATATATATTAATAATAATAAAATATATTAATAATAATAATAAAAAATATAAAAAAATATATATATAAATATATATAAAAAAATATAGAATATATTCTAAATATTCATAAAAAAAATATAAATATAAAAGAGCAAAAAACCAAATTTAATAATTTAAAGCTCTACTTGATTTAATTTTGAGTCAAAGGAAAGAAAGCATGGAGCTGAAATAACTCACTAAGAACGCCCTTTAAAGGATTACGCGGTACGATTGAATCAAATAAGCCCTTATGGAATAAAT